TTAATTGGTCAATAAAAATATATTTCAATGCAATTTTTTTTTTGTTTTTCCTTAGTTTAACCAATTTATCATGAAAGGTAAAAAGAGGTAAAGTAACCTTGTGTTGATTGTCGTCTAAATTTAAGTTTTCTTCTTCTGTATGGAAAAAAGGAATAAATAAATCAATCAAATTTCGGGACGCTTCATGAAGCGCTTCTTTCGGAGTTAAACTTCCATTTGTCCATATTTCGAGAAAAAGTATCTCTTGTTTTTCATTTCCATTCCCATAAGAATGAATGCTATGATTTGCATTTCGAACAGGCATGAATACAGCATCGATAGGATAACTTTTGTCTTGAAAGTTATTTGAACTTTTTATACGATATCCGCGATTCCTCTCAATTTGTAATCCAATACAAAAATCAATCGGTTCCGTCAAGCTAGCTATATGTTGTGTATTATCAACGATTTCCACATAAGTCGGTGAGATGATATCTTGAGCTGTTACATACCCAGGACCCTTAACACAAATAGACGCGTCACAAGTTCCGTATAAATTACTTCTCAATACTATTTCTTTCAAATTCATTAAAATTTCATGTACTGATTCTTGAATACCCACTATGGTAGAATATTCGTGTGGTATTTTATCAGATCTTGCACGTGTAATATATGTTCCTTCTATTTCTCCAAGTAAAGCTCTTCGCATCGCAATGCCTATGGTGTCGGCTTGACCTTTCATAAGTGGAGACAAAAGAAAACGTCCATAAGAAAGGCGCTTACTGTCTGTCCTTGATTCAACACACTTCCACTCTAGTGTCCGAGTAGATATTGTTACTTTCTCTCGAACCATAGTAATATTATTTGGTCGAATTGTTTATTTCTCTTGAAATTTTTTTAATGTTGATTTTTTTTACACGCGTCTTTTTTTAGGGGGTCTACAGCCATTATGTGGCATAGGAGTTACATCCCGTACAAAAGTTAATAGTATACCACTTCGACGAATAGCCCGTAATGCTGCATCTCTTCCGAGACCGGGACCTTTTATCATGACCTCTGCTCGTTGCATACCTTGATCGACTACTGTACGAATAGCATTTCCAGCTGCGGTTTGAGCAGCAAAAGGTGTCCCTCGTCTTGTACCCCGAAATCCACAAGTACCGGCAGAAGACCAAGAAATAACTCGACCTCTTACATCTGTAACAGTCACAATGGTATTATTGAAACTTGCTTGAACATGAATAACTCCCTTTGGTATTCTACGTGTATTCTTACGTGAACCAATACGTCCATTCCTACGCGAACCGATTCTTGGTATAGTTTTTGCCATATTTTATCATCTCATAAATATGAGTCATATAGATATATAGATAAATGGATATATCCATTTCTTGTCAAAACAGATCCTTTTTTTATTTGTAGATCGGGTCTTTTAGAAAGTCTTTTTTAGACTATCCTTGTCTTTGTTTATGTCTCGGGTTGGAACAAATTACTATAATTCGTCCCCGCCTACGGATTAGTCGACATTTTTCACAAATTTTACGAACAGAAGCTCTTATTTTCATATTTTTCATACCTTAACCTTAATTTTGAATCGACTTCTTGGAAGAAAATAAGTTTCTTGAAATTTTAAATTTCGAATCGTATTCCCACGAAAAGAAATATTAAAGTTAAAAAACCACCTAATCATTCGAATCTTTGTTGCGGAGTCGATAAATAATACGCCCTCTGCTTGAATCATAACGACTTACTTCAATTTTGACTCTATCTCCTGGCAGTATCCGTATAAAACTACGTCGGATCTTTCCTGAAACATAACCTAAAATAAGATCCTCATTATCTAAACGAACCCGGAACATACCATTGGGAAGCGATTCAGTAATTAAACCCTCATGAATCCATTTTTGTTCTTTCATTCCGGGTAAAACCTCCTTAAAGTATTAACTAATGTAGGAGGAAAAAGATTATACACTTCGCGTTTTTTTTTAGTTTTTTTTTCACAACAAATAGGAAGTTTCGTATCCAATGCGGATATAAGAAGGATTACCATATATAACACAAAATTTCTCCGCCTATTCCTTTTAGTCGAGCCTCTCGGTCTGTCATTATACCTTGAGAAGTGGAAAGAATTACAATTCCCATTCCGCCTAAAATTCTAGGAATTCTTTGATAATTAGAATAGATTAGTAAACCAGGTCGGCTGATCCGTTTTAAATTTAAAAGATTTCTATAGGGCCCTTTTCTATTTCGTCTATGTCGCAGGGTTGAAACCAAAAAATATTTGTCGCTTTCTCGATGTTTCCTCACATTTTCGATAAAACCTTCTCGTAAAAGTATTTTAACAATGTTTTCGGTGATATTAGCGGATGCTATTCGAAGGACTCTTTTTCTATCCATATCAGCATTGCGTATAGAGGTTAATATGTCAGCAATAATGTCTTTATTCATAATGGAGTAAAATTCTTGTTGTCCAAAAATTTTGATATAATCAACATGTTTTTTGCTTTTTTTTACTTATTTTATTTGTTTATGAATAAAAATTATATTATTAAATTAAAAGTATATGCGTAAAACACAATCTACTAAATTAATTTTAATCTATTTCTTTGTTAATACTCTACTATAACTATATCATAGTCTCATCTTATATTTTAAGACTATTATAATACCTCGGGCGCCAATGAAACTATTTTAGTAAAATTTAAATGCCTCAATTCCCGGGCGATCGCACCAAAAACGCGAGTTCCTTTAGGATTTCCTTCTTGATCAATGACAACTGCGGCATTGTCATCATATCGTATTATCATACCGTTGTCACGTTTCAGTTCCTTACGGGTACGTACAATTACAGCTCTGACCACTTCTGATCTTTCTAGGGGCATATTTGGTACTGCTTCTTTAATCACAGCAACAATAACGTCACCAATATAAGCATATCGACGATTACTAGCTCCTATGATTCGAATACACATCAATTCTCGAGCCCCGCTGTTATCTGCTACATTCAAATGTGTCTGGGGTTGAATCATTTTTTTATTTGTTGTTTCAATGCAAAAAAAAAGAAAGAAATATTCTTTGTCAAAAGAAAAAAAGAAACCTTGCCTTTTTCATTCCCAGGCTCTATTTTCTTTGGTTCTACACTCTTATCCCAAAATAATAAATTGAGTTTTGATAGGCATTTTGGACGCTGCTATTGAAATTGCTTTTCTGGCTATATTTTCTGCGACTCCGTCCATTTCATAAAGTATTCGACCTGGTTTAACAACAGCTACCCAATATTCAGGAGAGCCCTTACCCGAACCCATACGTGTTTCTGCGGGTCTTACTGTAACCGGTTTGTCCGGAAATATACGTACCCATATTTTTCCACCACGACGTGCATTTCGTGTCATTGCCCGACGCCCTGCTTCTATTTGTCTAGATGTGATCCAAGCGGGTTCAAGCGCTTGAAGAGCATATTTACCGAAACTAATATGGTTACCTCGATAAGACATTCCCTTCATTCGTCCTCTATGTTGTTTACGGAATCTGGTTCTTTTGGGGTTATAGTTGATGGTTGTTTCTGAATTCCATCTCTACTACAGAACCGGACGTGAGAGTTTCGTCTCATCCAGCTCCTCACGAATAAAAGGATTCAAAATTTTTAATTTGAAGTGAAATATGTTTAATGACTAATAGATGAAATTGCGAGATTCTTTGATATTTCATCTAATCTATTAGTCATTTGTATATACCTTGTACCTTGTTTAGCTATTTTGGATATATAACTAAACATATTAAATATATATTTCTTTTTAATTTTTATCAAAAATATTCTTTTTTTTTAGAACATAATGAATTTTTTTTTTTCATTTTCTCGTATCGGATTGCCCTAAATCCAAAATTTAGCAATCCAAAAAATAACGTTTTCGCGGGCGAATATTTACTCTAATATCTATTTCAGTTGTAAGGTTAGTTCATTACGTCTCAGATTAGAATAGATAAATTGTTTCTCGTTTCCTTTCGCCATCCCGACCAATGAATTGTTAGGCTTTGGTTTCAATAAAATCTTCTGCATTCATGGGTTCCATCGTTCCCATTGCTTCTTGTTTAATGGTTAGGTCTTAATTCTACAACGGAGCTCTTAATTAAATTTGTTCTTGAGTCAATTTTCTTAGTCTTTATTGGCTCAGGGCTCTTGGTTTTTTTGTTCTATATCTATCATTTAATTATGTATGAATCAGTATGGATGCTTTATTACATTGCCTTTTATGAGATGACTCATAGACCTTACATATTGGAATTCTATATCATCGATATTCTTTTTCCCTCTTTCTCTCACCCCTCTACCCACATCTTTTTTCTATATTCTGGTTCACAACTTAGAATCAGATTTTTTCTTTTTTTAGTTTATGAAAAAGAGATTTCAGTTGCTACAATGATATGAATAATCTATCATATCTTGACTGATTTGTTGGATTTAGATAATGCGAAGTAATGAGTTGGTTTTTAGTTCTATAGTTATTAGTTTATACTAGGGGGCTTTTTTTGAATCTTATCCCTAAAAAAACCAACGAGTCACACACTAAGCATAGCAATTATATCAAAAATTCAATCGAATTTTTATTCAACCCTATAAAATTAAAGAATTACGGAATTAAGAACTCTTTTTTTATCTTTAATCAAAAAAATGAACGAGTTTCTTATTTTTTGTTGGATCTTGGGGGTAAAAAAAAAGAAAAGTCAAGGAAAGCTTTTTTATTCCTCATCTATAAATATCCAAATTTTGATACCTAATACGCCATAGATAGTTCGAACTGTATAGGCACAATAATCAATTTTAGCTCGAATGGTTTGTAGGGGAACTCTACCTTCTCTGATCCATTCGACACGTGCAATTTCTTTTCCATCAATGCGTCCTGCAATTTGTACTTGAATTCCTTTTATATTTGCTTGTTCGGGTAATTCAATAGCCTTTTTCATTGCTTTGCGAAAAGAAACTCTATTTTTTAATTGTCCGGCTATAAATTCTGCAAGAATAT